ATGAGAAATTTAGAGTTATCAAGCTTAGAAATAGTACTTCCTTATAATCTATTGGCTGAAAAATTAGTATTAGGAAGTATTTTAACAATACCAGAAGCAATTCTATTGGTTAGTGAAAAATTGCCAGTGGAGGCTTTCTATCTCCAGAATCATCAGTTAATTTATAAAGCTATTTTAATACTTTATGCAGAAGGTAAGACAATTGACTATATTAACTTAATTACATGGATCCAAGATAACGGTTTATTGGTAAAGATCGGCGGAGCCCAAGTTCTTATAAACTTACTTAGTCAAATTAACAAAGTAAGTAATTTAGATGAATATATAGGATTAATTTATGAAAAATATTTACGAAGATCACTAATTAAACTTGGTGAAGAAATAATTGAAGCGGGTTACTTAACTGAAACCCCTTTAGAAACGATTTTTACCAAAATTGAAAAAAGTTTTCTTCTTCTATCAGAAAGCAAAGCAACAACTCATGTTATCAGTGTTGAACAAGGTCTTCAACAAATTTTACAGGAAATTGAAGAAGGACTAAAATTGCCACGCTTACCTGGATTAAAAACAACTTTTATAGAACTTGATATAATAACACAAGGATTTCAAAAATCTGATCTTATTATTATCGCTGGTCGTCCATCAATGGGTAAAACTGCTTTTGCTTTTAATTTAGCGAAAAATATTTCTGAAAAGCATAATACGGGAGTAGTTTTTTTTAGTTTAGAAATGACTCGTCAACAACTATTATATAGATTGCTAGCTTCTGAAGTCGAAATAACAAATACACGACTAAGAGCTTCAAGAATTAAAGAAACTGAATGGGTTAAAATAAGTAACAAAATTAAAAGTCTTTCAAATTTAAATCTTTTTATCGATGATACACCAAATTTATCAGTAGGAGAAATAAAATTAAAAATAAAAGCTATTAATTTAGAGTCTTCAAAACAAATAAATTTAATCGTTATTGATTACCTACAACTGTTAGAGGGCCTAGATCAGAACACAAATAGAGTACAGGAGCTTTCCAAAATAACAAGAAATTTAAAAAAACTAGCACGTGATTTAAATGTGCCAATTATTGTTTTATCACAGCTGAGTAGAAATGTGGAAAGTAGAATAAACAAAAGACCAATTTTAGCAGATTTGAGAGAAAGCGGATGTATTAATTTTTTTCTAAAAAAACCTTATAATACTCTAAATAAAATAACAAATAATTATATTTTTTGTTGGACCGGTGATTCTATTTCTAAACAAAGAATTTTTAAGATTAAATTGACTGGTCAAAAACCTATATATAGATTAGAAACTAGTTTAGGTTGGTCCTTACTTATAAGTAGTAATCATAAAATATTAACAGATAAGGGCTGGAAAAAAATTGATCAATTAATCGCCAACAACTTTATTAGTACAAAACTATTAATAAGCTTTAAATCGTTGAAAAAGATTAACAGACGCTCGATATCATGGGATAAAGTTACTAAAGTAAGTTATCATGGATTAGCACCGGTGTACGACTTACAAATATCAAATTATTCAAATTATTTAGTGAATCACTTAATCATCCATAATTCTATTGAGCAAGATGCAGATATTGTTATTATGTTATATCGAGATGATTATTATAATAATGATACAACAGAAAAAAATTTAATCGAACTAATTATCGCGAAGCATAGAAATGGGCCAATTGGCTCTACAAAGTTACTCTTTGACCCAAAATTTCTTAGATTCTTTAACCAATAAAAAGTTATCAAAAAAAAAATTAAAATCTGGATTTTTCTAAAATTAGTACTATATATAAAATGTTCCATTTTACAATAACCTTAGTTAATTAATTCAAATCAAATTTAATTTGACCTTCAAAGCAAAAAGAGTTTACTGTCAGGTCGGCAAACCGCTTGGTAAATACTTTAAAGCGCCCTTAGTTCAGTTGGTAGAACATGGGTCTCCAAAACCCAGTGTCGAGGGTTCGAGTCCTTCAGGGCGCGTATTTTATGAAAACAACTGTTTATTAATAAATTACTTAGTATACTAGAAACTTCAAAACTTAATATTATTTTAAAATTAATGAATTCAAAAAAAAAGAGAATTTATGGCAAAAAAAGTAACTAGCATCATAAAATTAGCCTTATCGGCAGGGAAAGCTGTACCAGCACCTCCAGTAGGACCCGCTCTTAGCCAGTATGGTGTTAATATTGCGGCGTTTTGTAAAGAATATAACGCGAGAACGACAGATCAAATGGGTTTAGTCATCCCAGTCGAAATCTCCGTATATGAAGATAAATCATATACTTTTATTTTAAAAACACCACCAGCATCAGTTCTATTAATTAAAGCCAGCAATATAAAAAAGGGAGCCTCGGAACCAAACCGACAAGTAGTCGGTTCAATTAGTCAAACAGAAGTAAGAAAAATTGCTGAGACAAAATTGCCAGATTTAAATACAAAAGATTTAGATAGTGCTTTTAGGATTATTGCTGGAACAGCAAAAAATATGGGAATTACAATAACAGAATAATCTTTAATAATTTAATACTACTGGATTAAAAAAATAATGAGGAAATTAAATAAGCGAACGAAAGAAAATAGGCAAAAAATTGAAAAACGTTTGTATCATCAGAATGACGCAATTCGTCTTTTAAAAGAAACAGCAAATGCTAGTTTTATAGAGTCAGTTGAGGCACATATTGCATTAGCAATTGATCCTAAGTATAGCGATCAACAACTACGAAGTACTCTTATTTTACCTAATGGGACTGGTAAAAAAAAACGTATAGCTGTTTTAATGCCTCTAGATACTATTACATCTGAGTATAAAAATTTAGCTGATGTAATTGGTTCTGATGATTTAATAGAAACAATAACCAAAGGTGATCTAAACTTTGATATATTGATCTCTACTCCTGATATGATGCCAAAATTAGCGAAGTTAGGTAGAATTTTAGGGCCAAAAGGCCTAATGCCATCACCAAAAGCAGGTACTGTTACAACAGATATAAAAGTTACTTTAGAAGAATTTAAGAAAGGAAAATTAGAATACAGAGCTGATAAAACAGGGATCGTTCATTTATTAATTGGCAAAAGTAATTTCCTTGATTCTGATTTACTAGAAAATTTAATTGCAGTTTATAATTCAATTGAAAGTAATAAGCCGTCAGGAGTGAAGGGTCGCTATTTTAAAACTTTTCATATTTGTAGTACAATGGGACCTTCAATTGAAATAGATATTTCTGCGTTAAAAGTGTAGAGTGTTAATGGGAATTGGTCTTTGAGAAACGCATTAAATAAAAATAAAAATAAAAAAATATATATATGACTGAAAAAATTTCAACTTTAATCGATGAATTAAAAACATTAACTTTGTTAGAAGCTGCCGAACTAGTTAAAGCTATCGAGGAAACATTTAATGTCGATGCTTCTGCTGGAGGAGGAATGATGATGATGAATGCTGGCCCAGTAGCTTCAGCTGAGAGTTCAGATACGGAAGAAAAAACAGAATTTGATGTGAGTTTAGATGAAGTACCGAAGGATAAAAAAATACCTATTTTAAAAGTAGTTAGAGCTGTAACTGAGTTAGGATTAAAAGAAGCGAAAGAGGTTGTTGAAAATACGCCAAAAGTAATCAAAGAAGGATTAACAAAATCTGCAGCAGAAGAAGCGAAAAAAGTGCTTGAAGAAGCAGGTGCTATTGTAACACTTAAATAATAATCCCTTAAATTAAAGTTATTTACCTTACTTCTAATTTTTTTATTAGAGATAGAAAATAAATAACTCATTAGTAAAATTACAAATTATTCTTTACTTTAAAATATTTCTTCCTCTGCATGAGATTGAATTTTACAATCTGATTTAGCATAAGCAACACAAGTTAGTACAAACCCTTCCTCAATTTTATCTTCTTCTAAAAAAGCTTGCTCGGTTTGATCAACTTCTCCGGATAATAATTTTCCTGTACACGATGAGCAAGCCCCAGCACGACAAGAATATGGAAGATCTAATTGCTGATCTTCTGCTGCTTCTAAAATATACTGATCATCAGGACAATTAATAACTTCATCAATGTTTTCTTTTTTATTTACAAAATGTACTTTATATTGAGCCATATCATTAAAATCGGTATAAAATATATAAATATTACAAGCAAAATTTATTTTAATCTAAATAATAACGTAACATATAATACAGCTAATTAGCTTATTTGTCAAAGTGATTTTACTCCTTCATGAATTTCATAGTAAGAAAGTCAAAAACCTTAACCGGAGCTTATAATAAATGGCATTACCCTGGTATCGTGTTCATACTGTAGTTCTTAATGACCCAGGCAGACTTATTGCAGTTCATTTGATGCATACGGGACTGGTTGCTGGATGGGCAGGTTCAATGGCATTATACGAATTATCCATTTTCGATTTTTCAGACCCAATTTTGAACCCAATGTGGCGTCAAGGTATGTTTGTTATGCCTTTCATGACTAGATTAGGTGTTTCAGATTCTTGGACTGGTTGGGATATAGCTGGAGAAAAATCTGAACCTATCGTAAGTTTATGGTGTTACGAAGGTGTAGCTTATAGTCATATTATATTATCAGGCCTTTGTTTCCTAGCTGCTGTTTGGCATTGGGTATACTGGGACCTTGAATTATTCCGTGATCCGAGAACAGGCGAACCTTCTTTAGATTTACCAAAAATTTTTGGTATTCATTTATTTTTATCTGGCTTGTTATGTTTTGGGTTTGGTGCTTTTCATGTTACTGGATTTTTTGGCCCTGGTGTCTGGGTATCGGACGCGTACGGCCTGACTGGCCAAGTTCAACCAGTAGCACCATCATGGGGACCGAATGGTTTTAATCCTTTTAATCCAGGTGGAATTGCATCTCACCATATTGCAGCCGGAAGTTTTGGTGTTTTAGCAGGTGGATTTCATTTAACGTTACGTCCTCCTCAACGCTTGTACCGTGCATTACGAATGGGGAATATTGAAACTGTCTTATCTAGTAGTATTGCAGCTGTTTTCTTTGCAGCCTTCATTACTTCTGGAACAATGTGGTATGGTTCTGCAACAACACCAATAGAATTATTTGGACCAACACGATATCAATGGGATAGCGGTTACTTCCAACAAGAAATTGAACGTCGTGTTGAAGTTTCATTAAATGAAGGCTTATCCGAAAGTGAGGCGTGGTCAAGTATCCCTGATAAATTAGCTTTTTATGATTACATTGGTAATAATCCAGCAAAAGGTGGATTATTCAGATCTGGACCTATGAATAAAGGTGATGGAATAGCAGAAGCTTGGTTAGGTCATCCTATTTTTAGAGATCGTGAGGGTCGCGAATTAGCTGTTCGTCGTATGCCAGCCTTCTTTGAAACTTTTCCTGTAATTCTAATTGATAAAGATGGTATTATTCGTGCGGATATACCTTTTAGACGTGCAGAATCGAAATATAGTATTGAACAAGTGGGCATTAACGTTAGCTTTTACGGTGGTAAATTAAATGGACAATCATTTAAAGATGCTTCAACTGTGAAAAAATTTGCTAGAAAAGCCCAACTTGGTGAAGTTTTCGAATTTGATAGAACTAGTTTAGAATCAGATGGCGTATTTAGAAGTAGTCCACGTGGCTGGTATACTTTTGGACATTTGAATCTAGCATTGTTATTCTTCTTAGGTCATTTATGGCATGGTTCACGTACTATTTTCCGTGACGTTTTCACAGGTATTGGATCAGAAGTTACAGAACAAGTAGAATTCGGTGCGTTCCAAAAATTAGGTGATGAAACAACGCGTAAACAAGGATTAGTTTAATTTATTTTTATTAATTTAAAAGGAAAAAAAATGGGCATAGATTTTTCACAACTTTCACAACCGGCCTTAGTATATTCTACTTTACTAATAGGAACATTAATGGTTCTCTTTTTTGCTGTTTTCTTTCGTGATCCACCTAAGATTTTAAAAGAATAATTATGATTTATCTTCCCTTTTTATAGAAAATTTTTCTAGAAAGGGAAAATAAAGTTTATGACTAGTTTTTTAAGATTAATCCTCATGTTCTTCAAAAGGATCTCTTAAAGATTTGGACCCTGGTCCAAATGCTGTATACGTTGAATAAGCAGTAATCCCTATTAATAAACTAGAGACGAAAATTACTAAAAGTGTAGATGTTTCCATAGTTTTTACTTTCTTTACTTATTAAATAATTTATTATACTAACAAGAAATTGTTATTAATTAACTTAAATTTTATTATCTTATGGCTTTCAAGACAAAATTGGGCGATATTCTACGACCTTTAAATTCTGAATATGGTAAAGTAGCACCAGGGTGGGCTACAACATTATTGATGGGTGTATTTATGTTATTATTTTTAGTCTTTTTATTAATTATTTTACAAATATATAATTCATCTTTAATTATAAAAGATGTTGATGTTGATTGGCAAAGTTTAGGTAATTAAATAAGTATAATTTAAGTCATAATTTATTTTAAATTAAAATAAATTATGACTTAGATTATACTTAGCGAATAAAAATAATAACTAACCCATTCCCGGGAGTTAACATCAATCCGCTAAGACTAATGGTTGTAATTTTGTTTGTTTAGGTAAACCTGTATAATTCCCTACAAATTGCTCAAATTCTTTTCCATCAATAGTTTCCACCTGTGTTAATAAGGTTGCTAATTGATCCAATAGAAGACGATTTCTTTCTAGTATAGTACAAGCTTTTTCGAACCCGTCTTCAACGATTTCAATAATTTGCATATCAATTTGATCAGCGATGTCAAGAAAACAATCAGGTCTTGTTTGTAGTCTTCGTCCAAAAAATATTGTAGGCTGGGGTAAATCCATCGCCATTGGCGTTAAGCTAGACATACCAAATCTTGTAACCATTTGGCGTGCTAGAGAGTTAACATTAAAAAAATCATTACTTGCACCACTAGTAATTTCCATTTCCCCAAAAATTACTTTTTCGGCTGCTCGACCACCAAGAGTACCTATTAATCTTGAAGATAATTGGCCTCTTGTCATAAGAGGTTGCTCATCAGGTGTAAACCAAGTTAACCCTTGAGCCCGACCACGAGGAATTAACGTTACCTTCTGAACATCATCATGATTTTTTAATAAAGTACCAGCTAGAGCATGACCTACTTCGTGATAAGCAACTAATCTTTTGTTTCGCGAATCATTTAAAAGGACCCCTTCTAACCCAGCAACGATTCTTTCAATTGCTGTATATATCTGTTTAATTGTTATTGTTTCTAGATTAGCTCGCGCTGTTAAAATGGCAGCCTCATTTAATATATTGGCTAAATCAGCGCCCGAAAACCCAGCAGTTCGTTGTGCAATGAATTTAAGTGATGTTTTAGAATCGATATTTTTATTTCGGCTGTGAACTTTCAGAATTTCGATACGCCCATATATATTTGGTAAATAAACTGTAATTTGGCGGTCAAAACGTCCGGGACGTAATAAAGCAGAATCTAAAACATCAGCCCTATTTGTTGCAGCAATTACAATGATACCACTTGTAGGCTTGAACCCATCCATTTCTGTTAGAATCTGGTTTAGTGTTTGCTCACGCTCGTCGTTCGTTCCTCCAACACCTGTTCCTCTTTGTCTACCGATCGCATCGATTTCATCAATAAATAAAATACAGGGAGAATTTCGCTCTGCAGTTTCAAATAAGTCACGAACTCGTGAGGCACCTATACCCACAAACATTTCGACAAATTCAGAGCCTGAAATACTAATAAATGGTACCCCTGCTTCCCCAGCAATTGCTTTAGCTAATAAAGTTTTACCTGTTCCAGGTGGACCAACAATTATTACACCTTTCGGGGGATTTGCACCAACCGCTGTAAATAGTTGAGGCATTTTTAAGAAAGAAACAAATTCTTCAAACTCTTGTTTCGCTTCATCAATACCTGCAACATCGTCGAAGGAGACACCAGTATCGGCATCGAGTTGAATTTTTGCACGAGCTTTACGTAAGTTCCCAAAAAAATCGTAATTGCTACCTTCAGAAAAGAATAGCTGATAAATAACAATAAATAAAACCGGAATTAAAAGAACACTGACAATTGACCAAGCAGAGTCAAAAACTACTGGTGGATGAGCGGTAAAATCAATTTGATATTCTCTTAATTTTAGGATCAAAGAGGAATTTCTGATTGGTATTTTTACCCCAGTATGCTGTAATTTATCTCCTATAGCATTAACAGTGTCGAAGACTACAATTTCAGCATTTTCATATAAATCTACTTTCTTAACTTCACCGTTTTCTAGATACTCCAAGAACTTATCAAAGGAAATCATTTGACTTGGATGACTATCTTTAAAGTTAATTAAATTATTAGCTAAATCTAAAAAAACATCCCATTTGAAATAAACAAAACCAGAAATAAATATCAACCCAATTAAAAGTATATAAAAAATTCTTGGAACTTCAAATTTCATAAATTTTTCCTACTATATATAAATAATAGCTTATTATTAACATATAGTAAGCTAAAAAACAACTGCTAAAAAATTTTATGTAAAATTAATAGATCTATTACTATTATAATTACTATAATTATCTATTAATATTAAAACTATTTAAAACTTTATGACAGAAACTGATATAACTAAAGGAGCGAAAGTACGTATCTTAAGAAAAGAATCTTATTGGTATAATGATATTGGGACTGTTGCAGTAATCGAAAAAAAAGCTTCAAACTACCCCGTATTAGTTAGATTTGTAAAAGTCAATTATAGCGGCACCAATACAGCAAATTTTAAATTAGACGAACTAGTTATGGAATAAATAATTTTTTATTTCTGTTTTTGATTTCAAAAACAGAAATAAAAAATTATTTATAATTAAACAATTCTGTGGATACCCCTGGAGCAAGATCTAATCTTAATAGAACGTTGACTATTTCTCTTGAGTTAGATTGAATATCGATAATTTTTTTATATCGGCGGATTTCAAATTGTTCACGCGAATCTTTGTTAACGTGAGGAGATCTTAAGACACAATAGGATCTTTTTTTCGTTGGAAACGATACAGGACCAGCAATATTTAAAATTGATTTTTCATTCGATAAAAGGTCTAATATAATTTTACAGGACTCAATTAAAATTGAATGGTTAAAAGACTGTAAAATAATACGTATTTTCTCTTTTTGCATAGAAATAAGATTTATTTATTTAATTATTTTAGAAACAACACCAGCGCCAATAGTTCGGCCACCTTCACGAATTGCAAATCTCATACCTTCTTCAATAGCAATTAACGAAATTAAACCCGCAGTCATTTTAATACGATCACCAGGCATAACCATAACTGATTTAGATCCATCATCGGCAGTAAATCTCATGATTTGTCCTGTAACATCTGTTGTTCGTACATAAAACTGAGGTCTATAGCCTGTAAAGAAAGGAGTATGACGTCCACCTTCTTCTTTTGTTAAAACATAAACTTCAGATTCAAAAGTATTATGCGGTGTTATTGTACCGGGCTTCGATAATACCATACCACGCTCTATTTCAGTTTTTTGCAGACCACGTAACAAAATACCAACATTATCACCCGCAACACCCTCATCTAATGTTTTTTGGAACATCTCAACACCAGTTACGGTTGTTGATTTAGTATCTCCTAGACCAACTAATTCTACTGTTTCCCCTACTTTTACCATGCCTCGATCAATTTTTCCGGTAGCTACGGTACCACGACCAGTAATTGAAAAAACATCCTCAATTGCCATTAAAAATGTTTTGTCAACATCTCTTATTGGTGTCGGAATATAACTATCAACTGAGTCCATTAAATTATATATTTTATCTACCCATTTGTTATCACCTTTTTTTGTACCTGGTTGGTTATTTATGACATCCAAAGCTTGTAAAGCAGATCCTGTAACGATAGGGATATCGTCACCAGGGAAGTCGTAGTTAGATAATAATTCTCTAACTTCTAATTCAACTAGTTCTACTAATTCAAGGTCATCCACTTGATCTTCTTTGTTCAAAAAGACAACAACATGGGGTACTCCAACCTGTTTTGATAATAAAATATGTTCGCGAGTTTGAGGCATTGGACCATCAGCCGCCGAAACAACTAAAATTGCTCCATCCATTTGAGCTGCACCAGTGATCATATTTTTCACGTAGTCAGCATGGCCTGGGCAATCTACGTGTGCGTAATGTCGAGTTTCTGTTTCGTACTCTACATGTGCTGTGTTTATAGTAATTCCACGTGCACGTTCCTCTGGTGCTGCATCAATATCTTCATATTTTTTCGCATTAGAATCACCAGCTAATGATAGGACAGCAGTAATTGCAGCAGTTAAAGTTGTTTTACCATGATCAACATGGCCAATTGTTCCAATATTGATATGTGGTTTTGTGCGATCAAATTTTTCACGAGCCATACTTTATAATCCTCATATTAATTTATATTTTTTACTTTTGGCGGATAATTAAATATTATTTAATTATAAAAGGTAATTACGAACGGAAATGAGCAAAAGCTTTATTTGATTTTGCCATGCGATGAGTTTCATCTTTTTTCCGAATCGAATTCCCTGAACCTTTCGAAGCATCAATAATTTCATTAGCTAATTTTATGGCTATTGTCTTCCCCGAGCGTGCTCGAGCAAATTGGATAATCCAACATAACCCTAAATTGATTCCTCTGAACTTTTTCACTTCAATAGGTACTTGATAAGTAGAACCACCGACTCGTTTCGCTTTTATTTTAACTGCTGGACTGACATTTTTTACCGCTTTTTCGAAAATCTTTAATGGTTGAGTGTTCGTTTGTTGTTCTATAATATCAAAAGCTTCATAGATTATTCTTTGAGCTATTGTCTTTTTACCACTTTTTAAAATTTTTGATATCATTAAATTCACTAAAAAACTATTATACACTGGATCGGCGCTGGGAAATTTTCTTTTTTTATTTGTACGACGTGACATAATTTATTCTATCAATTTAATTTATTTAATTGGTTTTTTCATTCCATATTTTGAACGGCCTTGACGTCGATCTTTTACTCCAATTGTATCAAGCGTTCCTCGAATAATATGATAGCGTACACCAGGTAAATCTTTTACTCTTCCACCACGTAATAAAACTACAGAGTGTTCTTGTAAATTGTGTCCAATACCAGGTATATAGGCTGTCACTTCAAATCCTGAGGTTAGTCTAACCCTCGCGACTTTTCTTATTGCGGAATTTGGTTTTTTTGGTGTAATCGTATGTACCCGAGTACATACCCCTCGACGTTGAGGGCAGCTTTTTAAGGCGGGAGATTTTGTACGCGGTTGAATTTTTTTACGTCTTGTTCGAATAAGTTGTTGGATAGTAGGCATATGTTAAAATAATAGGTATTTAATTAATTAATTGCTTTCAATATTATATTTCTTTAAAAATCTTTCAACACGGCCCTCAGTATCTATTATTCTTTGGGAACCTGTATAAAAAGGGTGATTACCTGACCAAATATCGACATGTAATTCTGGTTTTGTTGAACCTACAATCATAATTAATTGACCATCGTAATAAACTTTTGTCTCATTAAACCAGTTTGGATGTATATTTTTTTTTGGCATAGAAATAATAATAATAATAAGGTATATATAGAGATTAGCGTTTTGAATACTGGGAAGCTTTTCTAGCTTTTTTTAGGCCATATTTACGACGTTCTTTAACTCGAGCATCACGCTTCAAAAGGCCTTCAAATTTTAAGGTCGGACGAAAGTTAACTGAATCAAGCTTGCATAAAGCTCTAGCAATACCTAATTTTATTGAATCTGCTTGTCCGGTTAAACCTCCACCTCTGACTTTTGCGATAATTTTATACTTTTTTTCTAATTTAATCTTTCTTAAAGGTAAGCTTATCTGTGTTAAATAAGTAAAGTTTTGCTGAAAATACTGTTCTGCTTTCTGTCCATTTATCTCAAAAATTAGTTGAGTTGTTGCTTCAGAAACTGGTATTAGAGAAATAATAGCAGTTGATTCCTTTTTTCTCCCAATTGCAGAAATATGAGAGTTAATTTGGGTTTTAGTTTTCATAGACTTTATTTTTTATAATTCTATAATTTGTGGTTTTTGAGATACATGTGGATGTTCTTGACCTTTATATACCTTTAGCTTTGTAAATAATTTTCGACCTAACCGAGTTTTTGGAAGCATTCCTTTAATTGCTTTTTCAATAATACGTTCTGGTATTCGAAGTTGCAAATTTTCAAAATTTTCAATTGTTTTTCCACCGGGGCGACCTGAATGACGAAAATAGATTTTTTGTGTAGCTTTTTTACCACTCACCCTTATTTTATTTGCGTTTATTATAATAATGTAATCACCAATATCTTGTGCTGGTGTAAAAATAATTTTATTTTTACCTCTTAGCAAATTTGAAACCTCTGTTGCTAATCTTCCAAGGCATTTATTTTTGGCATCAATTATATACCATCGCTGTTTTAAGTTATTTTTTGACGGAATAAAAGTATTTTTCATAAAAAGGTAAAATTCTATAATAAAGTTGATTGAGAGTGAAAAATATAAAACTAATCAATAGGTGGTTCAAAAAAAAAGAGCGAGTTTTTTATTTATTTCTTCTACTGATTTTGGTCCTAAGCCCTCTATAGTTATTAAGTTCTCGGAAGGATATTGCATCAAGTCCCAAGTATAAATAATATTAGCTTTGTTCAGAACTTTGATGATACGATTTGACAAACCTAATCCTTCTAAGGATCCACTTTCCATATCCGCTACTCTTTCTAGTAGTCTTTCTTCTGATGATAATGAACTAGAAGTTTTATTTTCAGCCAGAATTTTCTCTCTAAGAAACTCTGACTCATCTTCAACATATTGTGATTTTTTAATCAAAGACTTTCTTTGTTTAGTCGCAATTTTATCGCTTATTTTTACTGAATCAAGACATGGGAATTCGATACTTGTTATTGGTGATAAAAGATAGCCCAATATATTTCTTGCTTCAATAAGGGCTTGATTAGGTAGTATAGTCCCATTCGTGAAAATTTCTAAATGAAGTTCTTCTTTAGTATTTTCTATATTCTGTTCTAGGGACTTGGAATAAAAATTTACTTTCAAAACTGGCGCAAAATTAGAGTCAATAGGAATAAAATCTTTCAATCCACTTAATTTCTGATCTTTGGCTAGCATATAAGATTTCCCGTATTCAATTTTCGTTTCAAGTTCGATTATGGATTTATCCGAAATTGTCAACAAATGCGAGCTAGGATTTACTACTTTAATACCATCTGGTAATGCTAAGGCTCCAGCTGTTATAATAGCAGGTCCTTGTACCTTTAATCTTCCAAAACAAGATTGTCCTGTTTTATTTTCGTTTGATATGATAATTTCTTTTAAATTCAATATAATTTCAAGAAGATCTTCGCGGACCCCGTCCAAAGGAGTAAATTCGTTATTAATACCCTTAACTCGAACCCCAGTAATTCTAAAACCATATAAATTTGAAAGTAAAGCTCGTCTTAACATGTTACCAATTGTTGTACCTTCACCTTTGTCTAACGAAGTGAAAACAAAATGGCCGTAGAATTCATTAGAATTTAACAAATCTAAATTTAGACATTTGCATTTACTCATCATTTGCATTTTCTAAGTTTCCTTAATCAATATTAGAATTTGTATTTTGCATTAATATTACTTCTGAAACATATTGCAATTTTCTCTTGTCTTTTTTGACTTTTATACCCTAAAAAATATTTACTTATGAATAGATGCTCAAAAATATTTCTTAAGTTACATCAAAGGTATTTCAAAGATTTAATAACAGCTTATATCAATCTATGAAAACTTATATATATATTTAACTTTGTTTTAAGCTTAAGAAACCCTCTATAATAATTTTTTGAGCTTTTTCGTTGCTTGTTTAGTAGCTCTGGATTGGATAAATTAGTATAAACCTTTTTTATAACGTTTATCTTTTAATAACATAAGCTGTAAATTAATAACTTAAAAAAGTCAAGAAAATCGTTCAATCTTATAGAAGACTTTTTTTAAAAGAAGACGGTTTTTTGCTAGAATTTCCAAATCAAAAGTTATATATAAAATGATCGGGAAATAAGAACAAAAAAAGTAATAATAATGCATAAGAAGCTATCAAATTATAGAAATGCTATTCTTTTTATAACCAAACAGCCGTATTCGTATTTTTTGAAGATTAGAGAACTAAAGTTTTAAACTCTTCTATGCTTCGGAGGACGACAACCATTGTAAGGTATATATGTTCCATCTTTAATAGAAACAATTCGAATCCCTTTTTGGGACACTGCTCTAATAGCAGGTTCTCGGCCTGGACCGGAACCTTTAATGACTATTTCAAGACGCTTTACACCATAGAGGTCTTTCGCAGCTAGTGCAGCTTTTTCCCCAGCTTTCTGTGAGGCAAATGGTGTACCTTTTCTAGAGCCTTTAAAATCGACTGTTCCAGCCGAAGCCCAGGATAACGTATTTCCATTTAAGTCACTTATAGTTACTATGGTATTGTTAAAAGTAGCATGTATATGCATTGTTCCAGTAACAATCGTGCGTTTTGCTTTCTTTTTCATAATTTTTTACATTTGGGATAAGTTTTCTAAATATATTTTATTTTTTCTTCCCGGCCACTGTTTTTTTTCCCCCTTTTCGAGTCCTTCCATTGGTTCTTGTTCGTTGTCCACGAACTGGTAGCCCAATACGATGTCGACGTCCTCTGATAGAACCATTTTCCATTAAACGTTTTATATTTAAGTTAGTTAGACGCACTAAATCTCCCTCAAGGCGATAATTTTTTTCTAAAACGCTTCTAATGTTACTAATATCTTCATCAGATAAATCTTTTGTTCTAATTCCATTGCTATCAGCATCTTTTAATCCTGCTGTATCCAAAATTTCTTTTGCCCGAGACAGACCAATTCCATAAATTGCTGTCAAGGCATATTTAATTTTTTTGTTATTTGCTAAATCTATTCCGAGGAACCGAACCATATATTATCTCCCTTTTTTTTAACTTTAATCTAACCTTGACGTTGTTTATGCTTTAAATTTACACAAATTACTTGAACACGGCCATGGCGACGAATGATTCTACATTTTTCGCAGATTTTTTTTACAGAAGGTCTAACTTTCATAGCTTTTTCAATTAAATTATAATTTTTCTTTAGTAATTTTTAATTATTTTATTTTTTACATATTTAAATTATCTTCAGCGTTTAATAAATTACGAATTTTTCTGAAAGTGTCGACTAAAACATTCACTAAAATCAGTTGAGAAGTCAGCCCGAAGCCTCTTAAATTTAAGCTATTTGCTGGTAACAAATATTCTAGACCATTTAAAAGAACTAAAACAACAATAAGAAAAACAGCGTTGAGAATAGTTAATCTTTTAATTGTTATTGATAAGTAATTTCGCGTTTGAATACCTGGTGTAAGTCCTTTTATACTAACAGAATTTTTACGGAATTGTTCTGTCATATCTTTTGGATCCAAAAGTATCGTCGAATAAAATGATGTAAAAAAAAAAACTAAAACACCATAAGCTGCCCAATAAAAAATTTTTCCAACTATTACTGTCAGATCTATCGATACATAACTTAAAAATGAGAATAATTCCAAATTAATTAATTGGGAATAGACTAATTTAGTTACAGATGATAAAATGACCATAACTGACGAAGTAAATACTAACGGCATAACTCCTGCTTGATTGACTCGAAGAGGTAAATTGCTACTTCCCCACAGAGAAATTTTATTAACATTCCGTAATAATTGGCTTGCTGAAACTAATGGAATTTTTACTGTAGCCTCATTTATGTAAATGCAGCCAACTGTTGTTAACAAAAAAATGCCACTAATAAAAAAAGCCACAATAATATTTTGAGTTGATAAAAAAACGGCCATAGCTCTTAGCTGATCTGGGAAATTTGAAACAATATTAAAACAAATTAATATTGATGAACCATTCCCTATACCATCTTTTGTAATTAATTCACTAAACCATAATATAATCATTGAGCCAGATATTAATATTAAACTTATCTGTAGTAGTACAAAAAAATTCCAGTTAAATATTAAGGAACGAAAGCTGTATGCTGTTACAATACTTTCAACTATGGCGCATAAAAATGTTAAATATCTTGTATAATCTGTAAGCTTACGACGACCGTATTCACCTTCTTCTTTTTGGAGTTTTAAAAGAGTTGGATTAATAGTAGTTAAAAGCTGAATTATAATTGAAGCATTTATATTTGGTAAGATACCCAGACTGAAGATACTAAAAGAAGCTTTTCCACCGCCGGAGAAATTATTTAAGATTGTAGTAATTGTGGTTGTTGAATTATTTGCTTCCAATACTGGAGAAAAAGTTTTAATATCAATATAAGGAAGAATTATAAAACTACCGACACGAACTAAAGTCAATAAGCTAAGTGTTAAAAAAAAACGTTGTCGAAAAGAAGGTGTATTTTTGTTTTGTAGTTGTAAATTCATGGAAAAATCGAAATAAATATTTTTGTTATATGAACAAATAGTTTTTCCACTAAGATCTTTATTTCCCTACTATTTGCTCAAAAGATAGTTGTCTTTTTTCCATAACTTCTTTCAGCGTTTTTAAACCTTTTAATGCAATTATAGTTGCTCGAGCATTATTCAATGGATTATTTGATCCAAGTTGTTTTGATAAAATATTTTTTATCCCCGCGAGTTCAAGAACAATTCTTACTGAACCACCAGCAATAACACCTGTTCCGGGAACCGCAGGTCTAATAAATACTTTAGCACCTCCAGTAATTCCGACCATCACATGAGGAATAGTTTTTCCTTCAATTATTGGTACTGTTATGACATTTTTTCTCGCATCCGTTTCAGCTTTTTTTATGGCTGTACTAACTTCTTGGGCCTTTCCAACACCAACACCAACTTGTTTTTCCATATCACCAACGACTACTGTAGCTCGAAAGCTTATTTTTTTACCACCTTTTACTACTTTAGAAACTCGAGAAACTTTTACGACACGCTGCTCCCATTTTCCTTGATTAATCATAAATATTTTAAGATACTCAATAAGCTTATATTTCAAATTTAAAATTGTTAAAAATTCAACCCTACTAATCTTGCCCCATCAGCAAGTTCTTTGATTCTACCATGATAAGTTTTTTGACCTCGATCAAATACTATTTCTTTAATATTTTTCTGTAATAGTCTTGAACCAATAACTTCTCCTACGATTTTTGAAGCTACTTTATTTGAAGTTTTTTCACATTTAGCTTTGACCTCTATATCTAAGGTGGAACAACTTATAATTGTTTGCGAAGATGAATCATCGATTACTTGAGCATATATATGTTTATTTGAACGAAAAACTGCTAATCTTGGTTTAGTATTATTCCCTTTAATTCTTTTTTTCTCTCTTTTTCCCATATTTTAAGTTATTTTCCTGATTTACCTACTTTACGTTTAATAATTTCACCTTTGTATAATATGCCTTTTCCTTTATAAGGTTCCGGAGGACGTTTATTCCTTATTGTTGCAGCTAATTGACCTACAAGTTCTTTATCAAATCCTGTGATAATTATTCCTACATTTTTCTCTACTTTAATATCAATTCCTGTCGGTATTTCTATTAAAACTGGATGACTATAACCTAAATTTAAAATTAAATCTTTATCTTTTAATTGTGCACGATAACCTACGCCTTGAAGTTGGAGTGTACGTTCAAATTTTTGTGAGACACCAATTACCATATTATTGATTAAAGTTCGCGTTAAACCATAAAGTTGATTTGCTATTCGCGTGTTATCGTTTTTATTAACATAGATAGTATTCTCATCTATTGTAATCGAAATTGAATTCGAGATTTTTTTGAAAAGCTTCCCATGGGGCCCTGAAATATGGATGCTTTGTTCGTTAATTTCAACTTGAACATTAGATGGTACCTTTATTGGTAATTTTCCTATTCTTGACATATAAATTTAAACCCTTATTACCAAATATAACATATCACTTCGCCACCAATGCCTAATTTTTTTGCTTGATTATTGGTAATAACCCCTTTAGATGTAGATAAAATTGCAGTGCCTAAATTACTTAAAACATTTGGTAAATTACTTTTATTTACATATATTCTTAAACCAGGTTTACTAACTCTTTTAATTCCTGTGATAACAGGCTGTCGTTTTTGACTATTATATTTTAAAGTAAGTAATAAATACTTCTTATTAGAAAATTGGATTTCTTCAACACTTGAGATATAACCCTCATCTTTTAAGAGTGTTACAACTGAAAATGTTATTTTAGTATTTATAACTCGAACAATTTGATGCCGAACTAGATTTGCATTTCTAATTCGGGTTAGCATATCAGCAATAATATCTGTTGTCACTTTATTTTAATACTCCTTTTTAATCAGTTAATGGAAAACCAAATTCTTTCAGAAGAGCAATTCCTTCATTTTTTGTCTGTGCTGTCGTAACTATAGAAATGTTAAAGCCTTTTATTTGATCGACATTTTCGTAGCTAATTTCAGGGAATACTAATTGTTCTTTTAATCCGAAATTATAATTCCCATCACGATCAAAACCTTTCAAGCTTAAGCCTCTAAAATCTCTAATTCTCGGTAGAACAAGATGAATTAATTTTTCCAAAAACGCATACATCTTTTTACTTCTTAGTGTAACAGTAATTCCTAAAACCATTTCTTCTCGAACTTTAAAGCCAGCTATAGATTTTTTAGCTTTTGTTAAGATTGGTTGCTGTCCGGTAATTAACCGCATTTCATCAATGGATTTTTGTAATGTTTTATTATTTTGACCTTCAACACCTAAGCCACGATTTAATTGAATTTTAACTAGCTTGGGAACTTGATGAATATTTTTATAGCCGAAGTGAGAAGTCAAATTAGAGAATATTACATCTTTGTATAAAGCTTTCAAACTTTTTGTTTCAATTGTATTATTATTATTTATCATAAAATATTATTCCTCATAAGATGATACGTTCGAGCTATGGATTGGAAATTCAAATCTTTTAATCTTACCGTTTTCTCCATTTTGCCCAGGCTTAATATGTTTAGTTTTTAGATTAATACCCTCAATAATAATTTTATTTTGTCGTTTTATAATTTTTTTTACAAGACCTACTTTTCCTTTTTCTTCACCAGAAATTATTTTTACTTTTTCCCCTACTTTGACATGTATTTTTATTCTTACATTAATGTTTTTTTTCATTTAAATAACCTCGGGAGCTAATGAAACAATTTTTGTGAAATCCTTATCACGAATTTCTCTTGCAATTGGACCAAAAATTCTTGTTCCTTTTGGATTTTTATCCATGTTAATGATAACAGCAGCATTATCATCAAAACGGATACTTGTGCCATCTTTACGTGAAATCGTTTTTTTTGTACGAATAACGACAGCTTTAACTATATCTGATCTTTTCGTTACCATATTTGGTATTGCTTCTTTTACAACGCCAATAATAATATCACCAAGTTTAGCGTATTTTCGATTTCCTCCCAGAACACGAATACACATAATTTTTTTTGCGCCTGTATTATCTGCTACTGTTAAATATGTTTGTGGTTGTATCATAGTAAATTTTAAAAACCTTAATTAACGATTACTGTTTTATTTAATACCTTTTTAACTACCCAACGTTTTTTTTTTACTCAGTGGTCTGCTTTCCTGCAATAATACCTGATCACCAATGTTACAGGTATTATCTGCATCATGGGCTAAATAACGCTTTGTTCGTACTATAATTTTTGAGTAAAATTGATGTTTGTAACGATACTCAACAGCAACGACAACACTTTTTTGCATCTTATTACTTATTACAATACCAAGTCTTTGCAGTTTAACCATAAATCTTTATTCCTTCTTCTAAAATTTTAATTACCTTCTTTTATCATTAATAATTGGGCTAACCTATGTTTCCTATGTTTAAACTGATGAGACTTAAAAGACTGTTTTGTCCCCCGACAAAGACGTAATTCAAATAATTGTTTTTTTATATTTAAAATTTCTTTTTCTAAATCATTTTTATCTAATGCTTTAATTTCATCAATTTTTGGTAAGCTCATATAACATATCCTTTTTTCTTTACTAAATAAAATTTATTTTGTAATAAATTTCGTTTTAATTGGTAACTTATAAGACGCAATTTGCATTGCTTCTTTTGCTAATTTTAACGAAACACCACTTAATTCGAATAAAATAGTACCGGGTTTAACTATAGCGACCCAATATTCTACTGAACCTTTCCCCGATCCCATTCTTGATTCTGCAGCTCTTGCAGTTATTGGTTTATCAGGAAAAACTGTTATCCATAATTTCCCACCTCGTTTTGTATATCTCGTAATTGTTCGTCGTGTCGCTTCTATTTGACGTGAAGTTAGCCACGTTGGTTCTAGCGCCTGAATAGCGTAGTCACCAAAATTGATCTTATTTCCTCTTGAGGCTTTACCTTTTAGTCTACCACGATGTTGTTTTCGAAATTTTGTTTTTTTAGGACTAAGCATTTTTAATATTGTTAAGTAATTATTAAATAAATTTTTTTGTTAATATTTCATTCCTAAAAACCCATATTTTAATACCTAAAATACCATAATTAGTTTGAGCTGTTTTATAAGAATAATCAATATCTGCACGTAATGTTTGAAGGGGTACACGCCCTTCACGTACCCACTCTGTTCTAGCAATTTCAGCTCCATTTAAACGACCAGCTATTTGTACTTTAATCCCATTTAATTCTTTTTCACTTCTATAACGTTTCAAAGTATCTCGAATACATTTTCTAAAAGGAACTCTTTCCTCTAATTTTTGTACCAAAAGATCAACTAGTATACTTGCCTCTTTGTACGGGTTTTTAATTTCAACAATATTAATCAAAACTTTTTCATGCTTTAAGAGTGAGCTAAGTTTTTCATCTAATGTCCGTAATAAGACCCCAGATTCTCCTACAAGACGACTAGGGACTGCAGCTTGGATTTCAATGTATACTTTTTTTTTTTTTTCATCACGTTTAATAATAATTGAAGTATTACCTGAATAGGGAATACGATTCAAAAGCCAAAACTGACCGATAAACTTACGAATTTTATAATCTTCTTGCAAATATGAAACATAAGAGTTTATTCCACTATACCATAATGATTTCTCTTCTTGTACAATTCCTAACCTAAAGCCTAGAGGATGCGTTTTATGGCCCATAATTTCTTCTAAGATTGATTTTATTAAATTTTTATATATTAATTAATTGTTTCTAAAATTATAGTAATATGACAAGTTGGTTTACGAATCTGATATCCTCTCCCTTGTGCACGTGGTCTAAATCTACGTAATACCGGACCTTGATCAGCAAAAACAGTTTTAATCATTAAATCTTCTTTATTTATACCACTATTATTTTCGGCGTTTGAAGCAGCAGAATTTAATACCTGCCAAATAGGCCCGCAGGCTCGATAAGGCATAAACTGTAATAGCATTAAAGCTTCCAGATAAGATCGACCACGAATTTGATCTAAGACGCGACGAACCTTATTTGATGAGATCCTAATATATTTGCTAACAGCTTTTACTGATTGTTTTTTTTCCATTTGTTGATTATTGATTAAATAAATTTTTTCATTTTTTTTTACTTAATTAGCTCTTATTTTTTTTTTTGTACGTCTATCACTACTTTTAATATGTGAACGAAAGTTTCTCGTTGGAATAAATTCGCCAAGCTTATGACCAATGATTTGCTCAGAAATAAAAAGAGGAATATGTTTTTTCCCATTATAAACTGCAATTGTGTGACCAATCATTGATGGGATAATCATGGATGAACGGGACCAAGTTTTAATAGAACTTTTTTTACCAGTTTTATTCATTCTTTCAATTTTTTGTAATAAATGATAGGCTATAAACGGGCCCTTGCGAAAAGATCTTGTCATAGAGTTATTTAAGGATAGAATTTAAAAAATGATTAAAAAAATAAGTATTTTTACGGTCTTGAACGAACTATAAATATATCACTATACTTTTCTTTTTTTCGGGTTTTAACCCCCAGCGCTGCTTTACCCCAAGGTGTATAAGCTTTTGGTCGCCCAATCGTTGCACGACCTTCTCCACCACCATGAGGGTGATCACAGGGGTTCATAACAGAACCCCGTACAGTGGGTCTAATACCGAGCCAACGTTTGCGACCTGCTTTTCCTAATTTAATATTGTTTTGGTCACGATTACCAACGCTTCCAATTGTTGCATAACAATGTTTATGAACTATTCTAATCTCTTTAGAAGGTAAACGTAATGTAACATAATTAGTCTCTTTTGCTAAAATTTTTGCTGAAGTTCCGGCTGCACGAACAATTTGTCCACCCTTATTATAAGATAATTCTATATTATGAACCGATGTACCTAAAGGTATCTTTTCTAACGGTAATGCGTTTCCTACTTCGACCGGAGCATTTGGGCCAGATACAATCTTATTTCCAACTTTTAAAGCTTCAGGACAAATTATGTAATTTTTTTCACCATTTTCATAATGAATTAAAGCAATTCGACTAGTACGATTTGGGTCATATTCAATCGCAAAAACAGAGCCTAAAATATTATGTTTTTTTCTTTTAAAGTCTATCATACGGTATCGTCTCTTGTGCCCGCCGCCATGATGGCGCGTTGTTATCAGACCTTGATTATTACGACCTTTTTTTCTATGATTCTTTCCAATTAAGTTTTTTTGCGGCTTTGTTCTAGTAATTTCGTCAAAAGACGAAAAAATAGTATTTCTAGTACCAACAGTATAAACCTTACAAATACGAATAGCCATAAATTTTATTCCTTATACCCTTTATTCAATAGTTATTGTTTATTAGACTCTAAAAAAAAATCAATTTTGTTATCTCTTGCTAATTTAACTATTACTTTTTTATACCGAGGTCTAGCACCAGTAAATTTTCCCATACGACGATTTTTTTTGGGTAAATTACAACTATTCACTTTAATAACTTTTACATTAAATAAAAATTCAAGTGCTTTCTTTACATTAAGTTTAGTTAATTTTGGATCTACTAAGAAGGTATATTGATTATTTTCAAGTAATAAATTCGTTTTTTTTGTTATCAGCGGATATTTAATTAAATCAATACTTGAACTAAATTGTATTCTAGCCATTATAAGTTTCCTCAATTGTTTTAAGACTATCTCTAACGATAAATAAATTTTTGGCAAATAAAATTTGTTTTAAATTTAGATTATTCGCTAATATCACATTAATTGTTTTTATATTACGAGTTGATTTAAGTAAGGTATCCTCTATCTTCGGAACGATAATTAATGTTTTTTCAAATAAGCTTACATTAAAAATACTTAGGATTTCGATGATCTTATCTGTTTTATATTCAAGAATATTAAAGTTATTAAGAATTGTAATATTTTCTTGTTTCGCAATTAATAGACTGCGTAAACCTAATTGCCATTCTTTACGATTTATCTTATTGGAATATAATTTTGGCTTTGGTCCAAATGAAACACCTCCTCCTTTCCAAAGTGGAGACCTATTAGAACCCGCACGGGCTCGTCCAGTACCTTTTTGCCTCCAGGGCTTACGGCCTCCACCCCTAACTTCTGCTCGAGTTAAAGTATTTGCATTTCCTTGTCTCTCATTGAGTCTCTGTGTTAAAAAAGCACGTTGAATAATATAATTATTGGTATCAGTTTCTTCCTTGGATTTTAAGGTTAATGTTATATCATCACCGCTTTCCTCTCCTGTTAGAAGTTTGATAGGAAAAGTAAGAACTTTTTGTAAAATCATAGATAATCTTTTATTCTATTTTTATTATTTAAATTTAAGTGGATGGAATAATATTTAATAAATTTCCAGTTTTACCTGGTATACTTCCTTTTAAAATTAAAAGATTTTGTTTGAGATCAATTCCTAAAATTTCCAATTTTGAGACTGTAATCTTTTTAGAACCTAATTGTCCAGCCATTAGTTTACCTGGGAAAACTCGACCAGGTGTAGTTCCTGGACCTATTGATCCTGGAGCGCGATGATTTTTAGAACCATGGGTCATGGGCCCTCGTTTAAATTTATGTCTTTTTTGATTACCGCTAAAGCCTTTTCCTATTGAATTCCCAGTAACATTAACAAATTGTCCGATATTAAAAAGACTAGCATTTATCGTTTGACCTAATGAGTAATCTTCTATATCCGGATCAGGGACTCTATATTCACATAAATGCGATAAGGGAGGTAAACCATTTTTTGTTAAATGACCTAATTCTGCTTTTTTTAATTGTATATTTTTTTTTTCTGAATAGCCAATTTGCACAGCATTGTAACCATCAGTTTTTTCTGTTTTAAGTTGAGTGACCAAGCACGGGCCAACACGTACAACTGTTACAGGTAGAACAAGTCCGTTTTGTTCAAAAATTTGCGTCATCCCAATTTTATTTCCAAATATCCCAATAGACACAATTATTTATACTCCAAATTTATTTTTTAGTACTAAATTAGCTCTACTAATTAGATGCAACTTGAAATGCTCGATATGTTAGTTAGATAGTAATAATGCTATATTCTTTTCAGCAAAGCAGAAATTCTTATTCGATACTCTGAATTAATAATCTTGTCAACTTTTGTCTGTGGCCAAAGCTCCTACGATATTTTTTTTTAGGTTTCATCTTGAAAACAAGAATTTTAGGTCCTAAAAAATGTTTACTTATTACCCCTTTTACTACTATGTTATTTAAGTATGGTCTACCAACAAAACTGTTTGCGTTTGTTTTTGCAAATAATATTCGTCTAATTAAGATAGTACTTCCAATTTTGAGAATCAATCGGTTAGATTCAATAAATTTTTTCGGTTCTACCCAAAATTGTCGACCACTCGCTTCTATAATCGCATACTCCATCAACTAAAAACTATTAAGTCTTACTATATTTTCAAATTTCTGGGTAATAGTTGTTTGAATAGTCTTCAAAAGGACTGTTCATCCTAAATTTTATTAGCCTTGGCATAAGCTATTTTCCCAAAGGACTCCTCCTTAAGTATTTTAACTGTTATAGCGTTTCACCAATGAGTTCGAAATGGATCAATGTGGTTCCACTATTCTTTAAACACCAAGACAATACTTTTTAAAGCTAGAAAAAAGTTCAAGTCCTCGATCTATTAGTACATCTCAGCTTAATATATTACTATACTTCTACTTAATGCCTATTTAACGGATAGTCTTGCCGTGATCTTACTTGTTTATACAATGAGAGTACTCATCTTGAGGTGGGCTTCCCACTTAGATGCTTTCAGCGGTTATCCGTTCCACACGTAGCTACCCAGCGTTTACCATTGGTATGATAACTGGTACACCAGCGGTGTGTTCTTCTCGGTCCTCTCGTACTAAAGAAGAATCCTCTCAATACTCTAACGCCTACACCGGATATGGACCGAACTGTCTCACGACGTTCTGAACCCAGCTCACGTACCGCTTTCATGGGCGAACAGCCCCAACCCTTGGGACGTACTACCGCCCCAGGATGCGATGAGCCGACATCGAGGTGCCAAACCTCCCCGTCGATGTGAACTCTTGGGGGAGATCAGCCTGTTATCCCTAGAGTAACTTTTATCCGTTGAGTGACGACTTTTCCACTCAATATCGCCAGATCACTAAGACCGACTTTCGTCTCTGTTCGACTTGTAGGTCTCACAGTCAAGCTTTCTTTTGCCTTTGCACTCTACGATCGATTTCTGACCGATCTGAGAAAACCTTTGTACGCCTCCGTTACCTTTTAGGAGCGACCGCCCCAGTCAAACTGCCCGCCTGAAACTGTTCCCTGACCGGCTAACGATGCAAGGTTAGAATTCTAGTTTTATTAGAGTGGTATCTCACTGATGGCTCAATTAATCCCGTAAGATTAACGTCAAAGCCTCCCACCTATACTGCGCAAATAAAACCCGAAGCCAATTTCAAGTTACAGTAAAGCTTCATAGGGTCTTTCTGTCCAGGTGCAGGTAGTCCGCATCTTCACAGACAAGTCTATTTCACCGAGTCTCTCTCTGAGACAGTGTCCAAATCGTTACGCCTTTCGTGCGGGTCGGAACTTACCCGACAAGGAATTTCGCTACCTTAGGACCGTTATAGTTACGGCCGCCGTTCACCGGGGCTTCAGTTATCAGCGTCGTCATAAACTAACCAACTTCTTTAACCTTCCGGCACTGGGCAGGCGTCAGCCCCCATACGTTGTTTTGCAACTTAGCGGAGACCTGTGTTTTTGGTAAACAGTCGCTTGGACCTTGTTATTGCAACCTAAAAGGTACCCTTTCTCCCGAAGTTACAGGGTTATTTTGCCGAGTTCCTTAGAGAGAGTTATCTCGCGCCCCTTGGTATACTCTACCAACCCACCTGTGTCGGTTTAGAGTACAGGTATTTTTTATTTACGGCAGTGCAAGCTTTTCTTGGAAGTATAACATCAACTACTTCATATAACGCGCACGTTATTCCGTATTCATGACTTAGCTCAAAGTATTTTCTCTACCTCTCAACACCTCGTACATTTAAACCAATAACCACTATTTGGCTAGTCTAGCTGCCTTCGTCCCTTGTTGCCAATAAAAAATAGTATAGGAATATAAACCCATTGTCCATCGACTACGCTTTTCAGCCTCGCCTTAGGCCCTGACTTACCCCCCGCGGACGAGCCTTCCGGAGGAAACCTTAGGTTTTCGGGGCATCGGATTCTCACCCATGTTTTCGCTACTCAAGCCGACATTCTCACTTCTGCTTCGTCCACGCCCGCTTACGCTAACGCTTCAATCTACAACAGAACGCTCCCCTACCGATATATTTTTATTTTTAGTTTTAATATCTCACAGCTTCGGCAAATTACTTAGTCCCGTTCATTTTCGGCGCAGGATTACTCGACCAGTGAGCTATTACGCACTCTTTAAAGGATTGCTGCTTCTAAGCAAACCTCCTGGTTGTTTAAGTCTTCCCACCTCCTTTGCCACTTAGTAATTATTTAGGGGCCTTAGCTGGTGATCTGGGCTGTTTCCCTCTTGACAATGGAGCTTATCCCCCATAGTCTTACTGGTTAGCTATACACTTAGTATTCAGAGTTTGCATCGATTTGGTACCGAATTACCAGCCCGCACCGAAACAGTGCTTTACCCCTAAGCTATAACACTAACCGCTGCGCCTAAACACATTTCGGGGAGAACCAGCTAGCTCCGAATTCGATTGGCATTTCACCCCTAACCACAGCTCATCTGCTGATTTTTCAACATCAGTCAGTTCGGACCTCCACTTAGTATTACCGAAGCTTCATCCTGGCCATGGTTAGATCATCCGGGTTCGGGTCCGTAATTGGTGACTTAAACGTCCTATTCAGACTCGCTTTCACTATGGCTCCAGTATTTCTTACCTTAACCTTGCCACCAACTACAAGTCGCCGGCTCATTCTTCAACAGGCACGCAGGCAGACGTTAAAAGTCGTCCTTCTGCTG